ACATTAATTATATTCATAAAATTTTTTATAAAATAATAAAAATCTCAAAATATTGAATTCTATTTTTTTCTTATTTCTTATTATTTTTTTCTTATTTCTTATTATTTTTTTCTTATTTCTTATTAATTTAATAAAAAAATAAAGTAAAAGCGGGTAGCGGGAATCGAACCCGCATCGTTAGCTTGGAAGGCTAGGGGTTATAGTCGACGTTGATTCATCATTTTTAACGTCTCTAATTCAAAACTGAACGTGAAACTTTGGTTTCATTCGGCTCCTTTATGGAAGATGTATAAATTCCTATATTAAGACATGAACGAAAAAAAAAATTCCACCCATAACATCTATGTCAGCTTTTCTGTCTGAATGTATTCAGAACAACCCGCTTTCTAGACGATCCCTATAGAAAAGAGGGGGATTATATTATAACAACCTTTCTAGTTACTTCGTTCTCTATTTCTATGTGAGAGAATCCTTAGGAAAAGCATTTTGTTTCTACCGAGCTAAAAAAATTTGTCGATGTCTCTAGTAAACCAAAGTCATTGTTTAATAGCCATTTTGCTTCAATTTCCGTAATACAAATTCCAAATTAAAGATTTAGTTACGATTAGAAAGCCACTTTCTATCTTTATCCATGGATCCTTTACTCATACTTATTCAATTAGAAGTATTGATCTAATAAAAAAAAAAAATTATGTTTCGTAATCTCATAATCCAATTTTTCAATTTTTAATTGATTCTTGGATACAAATCACGAGAATGTATATTCTTCCTCGAATTTTTCATTGAGAGGTAAAGGATTAAATCCTTTTAAGAAATAAAGTTTTTGGTCGGAATGAAATATTAATCAAACCGAAAGACCCCTTAACTATATAAAGGATTATAGAACGAATCACACTTTTACCACTAAACTATACCCGCTACAATCCGATTATTGTATATAAATGAACCTTTTGTCGAACAAGAAAATGGGTCGTAATAAAAAGTTAAAAGAGTAAAAAGAAAGGATAGGATCATAAAAGAATCATGAAAATTAGAGCGTTTACGTGTTGTATCAGAGAACCCAATGAGATTCGGAAAAGAGAATTCATTAAATTTCAATAACTAAAACTAAATAACAAGTGTTTTTTTGCCGGAGGTTTTTGACCTAGACGTCTCGACAAAACTACTTAAGCCATAACATACATGAAAATGTATTGTGCAAGAATCCACAGCTCCCTTTTTGTTATTTATTTACTTTACTAAAATAAAAGGAATAAAGAAAATAAAGAATAAATATAAAAAATTAAGAATTAAGATAAGAAACGACACTTTGATTCGATATCATTTGATTCTATATCATAGAAATCAAAAGAGTTTTTATGTTTCCAATCGTAATAACAAGCAAGTATTTTAGTTTTCAAATAAAAAAAAATTATTTATGATTCGTTGGAACAATAAATGGCGGGCCCGGCCTGGTCAGTACTTAGCCGGGCCGTGGAACTAAAAAGCACTCTCGGATGAAAAAAAAATATTATGAAGGGCTCTTTCAATCCTTATTTTTTATAATGTAACATAGTATTATCCTTTTTCAATTGGGAGGAGAGATGGCTGAGTGGACTAAAGCGTCGGATTGCTAATCCGTTGTACGAGTTTTTCGTACCGAGGGTTCGAATCCCTCTCTTTCCGTTTTTGTTGATGACTTGGTATTTTCTTTCGAATTTTTCGCGAGCTCTTTTTATTTTTAATAGTTAAAAATGTGTAATAGATAAAATCCTACTAAGAACATTTTAAAATCAATCAAGGAAAACAAAAACCTTATCTTTTATTCTTCACGTCCAGGATTACGTCCTGGATCATTAGACAGGAATCCGAAAATAAAGAGAGAAACAAAGAATATCACTACCGTGTAAACAAATAGTTTGAGAGTAAGCATTACATAATCTCCAAGATTTTTTTTAGTAAAAAAGAGAATAGATTCTCCGTTTTTATACCGCATACCCTACTATTTTTATTTTTTATTTTGACACCAAGAAATAAAGTGGGGTGATCCAGATTTTTCGCGGTTGTACAAGAATTTCAATATTTGAATTGAGGGTGTAAGACTTATCTGATCTTATCAATTCTTTTCTTTGAATTTTTTTTTTTTTCAATAAATCATGAATTTGTCTAGACATTATTAAATTAAAGATATCATCGAAAACTTACAGCAGCTTGCCAAACAAAGGCTAAGAGAAAAAAAAACAGGGGTATTACTGGCATAAAATCTACGATTGGATTTAAAAAAGCGTAGGCCTCGGGCAATTTGGCGACGAAAAAACTACTTGAATAAAGAGCAGAATTAAGACAGATACAGATCAAACTAAATATATTAAGCATAACAAACATTTTGTTCTTGAGGATAATTGTATTTTATTTATTTTGATTGAGTTATTAATAAATTGAGTTTTTTATTATTTTATTATTATAAATATGTTATTATTCATAGAAAAGAAAAATGAATAAAAAGAAAATAAGATAGACCAAAAAACTTTCTTTGATTTGAACTCACCCAATCAAAAATCCTTCAATTCTCAAATCAAAAGAGAATAGAATAGAATAAACCATACTTTCATACAATATCTTAATTGAATTATATGTAATGATCAATAAATTCTGTTTAATTCTACGTCTACATGTATAAAAATTCTAGTAATCTATTTTATAGATAATAGATATTTAGACTTGAGTTGACGAACAACCAGTACCAATATTAGTGTTTATTAGTGTCGACTAGAAATGGGGCGTGGCCAAGTGGTAAGGCAACGGGTTTTGGTCCCGCTATTCGGAGGTTCGAATCCTTCCGTCCCAGAACATACCTGACCCACGATCATTTTATTAATCTATAATAAAAAATAAAATATATATCTATTAAAATATATATCTATATCATAATCTATATCATAATAAAATATATCAAAATAAAGATTATCTTTTCGACCAGTCTTCCGTTTAAGAGTATAATATTGTTATAGAATGTGATTCTTATTTCTTTTTTTTTTTTTTTATTATTAATCATATCTTTTTCACAAATTTAATCGAGTTCAAATAACACGCATATGAAACGAAATTTTGATTTGTTAAATATTACTGATTTTACAATATGAAATACGAAAAAATAACAACCTAAATCTTCAATCTTTCCTTACATCAGTCTTTTTTTTTTTATTAATCATTGATGGTTTAATCCAATATGGATTTATCTTTCTCTTAATGATGATAAAAAGCGAATGGTACTTACTGTAAAACCTTATGCAAATAATGATATAGGGTAGGAAACTATTCAATCAATTAAATCTTTTTAATGATTTCTTATGAGTTCTTGGTACTCTAAGAAGTGTGAAATTGTTGAATTTATCCTATCACGTTACTTGAAGATAGAGATTCAAAATAACTTGTTTATTCGTGTTTATTTATTCATGTTATGTTAGTTATAATTAAAAAAAAATTATAAACAATGGGGTTAAATTAATTGAATTCTTGTTGAGACTTCGTCATACATTATCCATTCTTCATATAGAAGAAAAAAGTATAGATTATTATGTACCGACCGAACCGATGATTATTCACGATTCCATAATTGAATCAATTACATACTGGTTCCAAACTGAAGGAATGTTATGGTAAAACTTCGTTTAAAACGATGTGGCAGAAAGCAACGTGCGACTTGAAGGACATGATCAGCTGTGGATTCTTACATCCACCACTTTTTTATATTATATAGGAACGAAAGTGCTCTTGGCTCGACATCATTTGTTCTGTTCCACTGGAACCCTCATTTTTGAGAGTGTTGCCATGTAAATAGTACACGATGGAGCTCGAGTAGAACGTATTGATTAATTTCTCAAGGGCAAGAATCTAAGGTTAGTATCGATCAATAAATTGGAACAACTTCGTAAGTATATTTTAGATATATAAATCTAAAGGATCCAATTCGATAAAATTTAAAAGTTAATTTTGTTGGAATTGGTAAAACTCTTTTGATCAAATCAAAAGTAAAGTGTATTACGTAGGAATCAACCATTCATACGATTCTTTGATAGAAAGAAATCACAAAAAATGGTATGTTGCTGCCGTTTTGAAACGATTTAAAGATCACCGAAGTAATGTCTAAACCCAATGATTCAAGGCAAAGATAAAGATCCTGGAACAAGGAAATACCGTTTTCAATTGTCTCAACAACCAGATCATATTTAAGAATCAAAATAGATTCTAAAGGAGACAGACAAAAAGGGTTAGAGACCACTCAATAAATTTAATACCTAAAAGGTTTCTTTTGAGTTATTTGAGAGTTATTCAACTTGAGTTATGAGGATACAAATAATTTTTTTTTTTGGGGGGGGGGGGAAGACTAAGAAAAAGTATTTAAACTAAAATCAATAATATAATGAATTTGATGATTTTATGGATCTATATCTATTTGTTATTATGATTCTATACATAGACATAATTTCGAATTTTCTCGAGCCGTACGAGGAGAAAACTTCTTATACGTTTCTAGGGGGGGGGGAGTATTGTTCATCTATCCCAATGAGCCATTTATCGAATCGTTGCAATTGATGTTCGATCCCGACGAGAGGGAAGAGATCTTCGTAAAGTGGGTTTTTATGACCCGATAAAGAATCAAATCTATTTAAATGTTCCTGCTATTCTATATTTCCTTGAAAAAGGTGCTCAACCTACAGGAACTGTTCATGATATTTCAAAAAGGGCGGGGGTTTTTACGGAACTTCGCCCTAATCAACAAATAAAATTCAATTAATGAAATAAAAAAAATGTGGATGATTTGTATATAGCCTTGTATAACCTTTTTGTTTCTTTGCTATTTCCTCTTTTGTTCTATTTATATCATACTAAATTTATTATTGTTACTATAAAATATAAAAGAGTGTCTTTTATAACGACAAAAATCTATTTATATTTTATTGATATAAATTTTATTGATATATATAAAATAGATAGAAAAAGATTAAGTGAATAAATAA